TTCGATTATCTAATAAATCACTTAATGAAAGTAGATTCTCTTTCCATTCATTTAAAAACTTCCACGATCCCCTTCCCGAACCAAACATGAATCTTTCGATTCATTTGGCTCTCACGCTCAATTACTTATTTATGATAAATTCCCATATCTTTTTTTGAATGTAATGAGCCTATCCTCTATTCTCTCTTCATATTCCAAAAAACTATCGAAACTAATTACTAATCCAAAACCAAAATAGTCGGAGGACTCTTCTGACCAAACAAAAATATGTAATTGTCAGCAAAGTTGTTTCTTTTTTTTTCAATCCAAAAAGTTTTTCTTTCTTTATACACAATACATAGGTCGTCGATTCGGCATTGGATAAAAAGGGGATGAAATCCCCATTTTGATAATAAGTGGTTCAAATCATTTTATCCATATGAGTGTTCTATATCGATAAACTATTCGTTTTGAAAGCATCTCTATATTACAATTAATATAGTGGTAGAAAGAGTACCATGCCGCGTCTGGACTTCAAACGATTTAGCTTTAACCATGTTTAATGGTCCCACATTATTGGTTGATAGAGAATCAAAGTGGATTTACCAACGAATCACGAAATGCTATGGTTCTTACATATGATTTATGAATTTATTCAGAAGTCATTCGTGCGATCATGCACCTTTCTTTCCTAGTTCTAACGGAAAAAGTACAACTGGTCGTATCCAGCCTATTCTTGAAATAAACAACTCGCACACACTCCCTTTCCAAAAAAGATCAATACCCCAAGCACTACACTTAGATTTATTAGATTTGTTGCTAAAATATCGGTATTAAACCCGAAACTCCCGGCAGACGGCCAGTGGCCCAAAGAAAGGAAAGAATCGGTTACATTTTTCATATGATCTCCTCTTATAGATAGACTAAAAAAAAAAAAGATTTTTCATATTTCTAAGATTAAACAAAAGGATTCGCAAATAAAAGTGCTAATGCTACAACCAGGCCATAAATTGTTAAAGCTTCCATAAAAGCTAAACTAAGCAATAAAGTACCTCGTATTTTTCCCTCCGCCTCGGGCTGTCTCGCGATACCTTCTACAGCTTGGCCCGCAGCAGTACCTTGACCAACTCCCGGTCCAATAGAAGCAAGCCCTACAGCCAATCCAGCAGCAATAACGGAAGCGGCAGAAATCAGTGGATTCATGATAAGTTCCTCGTACGAAAAAAAAAAAAAAATGGTTAATGATACAATCAACCGATTAATTATAACTTCATTATTCCATCACTACGATTCATCCAGTCGAAGTAACTACGAACTTCAATTGAAGTAATAATTTTATTAAATGATTAAAACTACTTTACTTCGATATCTCTTTTTTAGTTCCTATCGACAAAGTATTTGCGAATCCATACGACTTTCGTTCGTCCGTTTCTTTGTTCCGAACCATTCGTTGAATTCTTCGATCTTTTTCTTGATTTCATCCCTTTATTCATTCAATTTACAGTCACGGATGAGACGGAAGGACTTCTATTGGAATCCCCATTTAAATTTACAGGCAATATCTTTACTTCATATAGAACTAGTCAATATCTAATATCACATATACATGTCTTTCTTCCATAACGTAAACCAACTCTTTATTCATCTTAGATTCAATCGGATTCCAGAATCATGCGTCGAAACAAGTTGACTTATAGCATAGCTATTAAATTACATATGCCTAGTTCGACCCCCCCCTCTCCGATCTGAACCAACCTGAATCCCGTTTTTGTAAATTCTTTGCTCTCCTCGCTTTTCTTTATGATTATCCCGCACGGATACAATCTAAATGGACAAATTGATTAGGCCGAATCATTGGATAGAAATATCGTTATTTGATTAATCTAAGTTCATGCAATTTCTTATTTATGAAAATTTTCTTTTGGTCAATCGCTGAAGAAAATAAGCTGAAAGGGGAATCGTTCTATAGAACATCCCCTTTTTCTTTAATCACACATCGTAAACCACAAGAATTCTTATTCAAATTACGACTCCGAATATTTAATATTCGGATTGGCTGACCCGTATAAAACGAATATTCATTGAGGAGAGGTATGATATAAGTGGACCAACCAGGAATTTTAGGAAAAAGATCTTTTAGATCTCTTTCCCCCCCTTTTTTTTACAATTCTCTACTCTAATATCGTAATCTTTTTTGCTATAACTCTAGATTTTAGATAGTGAGTTGTATATTTTTATTTCCTAATTTTCTTTTTTGGGGCTGCGCATACGTTGCCTTGCGCTAAGCTAAAAAAAAGAATCTTTCGAAAACTAGTCAATGATGGCCCTCCATGGATTCACCTATATAAGCCGCGGCTAAAGTTGCAAAAATCAGAGCTTGAATACCACTTGTAAATAATCCAAGGAACATGACAGGTATCGGAACCACTAAAGGTACTAAAGAAACAAGAACAACAACTACTAATTCATCAGCTAATATATTTCCGAAAAGTCGAAAACTAAGTGACAAAGGCTTTGTGAA